TAGAATAGATTCGTAGACCGGGCCGGCTTATCCGTTTTAAATTGAAAAGGTTTCTATAGGACCTTTTTCTATTTCTTGTATGTCGCAGGGTTGAAACCAAAAAAAATTTATCGCTTTCTCGATGTTTCCTCACATTTTCGATAAAACCTTCTCGTAAAAGGATTTTAACAATGTTTTCGGTGATATTAGTAGATGCTATTCGAACTACTCTTTTTCTATCCATATCCGCATTGCGTATAGAGGTTAGTATGTCAGCAATAGTGTCCCTACTCATGATGGACTAAAATTCTTGTTGCCCCCAAATTTTGATATAATCAACATGTTTTTTTTACTTATTTTTTGGTTTATGAAAAAAAATGATATTATTAAATTAAAATTAAAGGTATATGCGTGAAACACAATCTACTAAATTTATTTGAATCTATTTCTTTCCAATACTCTACTATAACTATATCATAGTCTCATCTTATATTTTAAGACTATTATAATACCTCGGGCGCCAATGAAACTATTTTAGTAAAATTTAAATGCCTCAATTCCCGGGCGATCGCACCAAAAACGCGAGTTCCTTTAGGATTTCCTTCTTGATCAATGACAACTGCGGCATTGTCATCATATCGTATTAGCATACCGTTGTCACGTTTAAGTTCTTTGCAGGTACGTACAATTACAGCTCGGACCACTTCCGATCTTTCTAGGGGCATATTTGGTACTGCTTCTTTAATTACAGCAACAATAACGTCACCGATATAAGCATATCGGCGATTACTCGCTCCTATGATTCGAATACACATCAATTCTCGAGCCCCACTGTTATCTGCTACATTCAAATGTGTCTGGGGTTGAATCATTTTTTTATTTGTTCTTTCAATGCAAAGGGCTAAGAAAAAGAAAGAAATATTTTTTGTCAAAAAAAAACCTTACATTTTTCATTCCCAAGATTTCTTTTCTTTGATTCTACATTCTTATCCCAACATAATAAATTGAGTTTTGATAGGCATTTTGGACGCTGCTATTGAAATTGCCTTTCTGGCTATATTTTCTGCGACCCCACCCATTTCATAAAGTATTCGACCCGGTTTAACAACAGCTACCCAATATTCAGGAGAGCCTTTACCCGAACCCATACGTGTTTCTGTGGGTCTTACTGTAACTGGTTTGTCGGGAAATATACGTACCCATATTTTTCCACCGCGACGTGCATTTCGTGTCATTGCCCGCCGCCCTGCTTCTATTTGTCTAGATGTGATCCAAGCGGGTTCAAGCGCTTGAAGAGCATATTTACCGAAACTAATATGATTACCTCGATATGACATTCCCTTCATTCGTCCTCTATGTTGTTTACGGAATCTGGTTCTTTTGGGGTTATAGTTGATGGTTCTTTCTGAATTCCACCTCTACTACAGAACCGGACGTGAGAGTTTCGTCTCATCCAGCTCCTCGCGAAAAAAAAAGTATTCAAAATATTTAATTTGAACTGATATATATATATTTAATGAATAATAGATGAAATCGCGGTATTCTTTGACATTGAATCTAAATCCTATTAGTGTTTTGTATACCCTGTTTGGATATTTTGGATATATAATTAAACCTATTAAACATATATTTTTATTTATTTTTTCATTGTATCGTATCGGATTGCCCCAAATCCAAAATGTAGCAATCCAAAAAAGAATGTTTTCGCGGGCGAATATTTACTCTAAATATCTATTTTAGTTTAGTTGTAAGGTTAATTCATTACTTCTCAGATCAGAATAGATGAATTATTTCTCGGTTCCTTCCGCCATCCCGACCAATGAATCGTTAGGATTTAGTTTCAATAAAATCTTCTGCATTCATGGGTTCCATCGTTCCCATCGCTTCTTGTTTAATGGTTAGGTCTTACTTAATTTTACAACGGAGCTCTTAATGAAATTTGTTTTTGAGTCAATTTTCTCAGTCTTTATTGGCTCAAGGCTCTTGGTTTTTTGTTCTATATCTATCATTTATTTATGTATGAATCAGTATTGATGCTTTATTACATTGTCTTTTATGAGATGACTAGATGACTCATAGACCTTACATATTGGAATTCTATATCATTGATATTATTTTTCTCTCTTTCTCTCACCCCTCTATCCACATATTTTTTCTATATTCCGGTTCATACCTTAGAATTAGATTTTTTTCTTTTTTAGTTTATGCAAAACAAATTTCAGTTGCTACAATGATATAAAAAATTTATCATATCTTGACTGCTTTGTTGGATCTAGATAATGCGAAGTGATGAGTTGGTTCTTAGTTCTATAGTTATTAGCTCATACTGGGGGGCTTGTTTTTTTTTTTGAACCTTATTCCTAAAAAAAACCAACGAGTCACACACTAAGCATAGCAATTATATCAAACATTCAATCGAATTTTTATTCAATCCTATAGAATTCAAATTAAAGAATTACGGAATTAAGAGCTCTTTTTTTTTATTTTCAATCAAAAAAATGAACGAGTTTCTTATTTTTTG